GCTAGGTCCGCTGTATCCAGCAGCTGTCATGTGTGGGGCAAAAGGTTGTTGGCCTGTGATGAGCTCAGGCTCTTGTTTTTGGAGGAAGTTTTCTGTAGGTTGAAGCAGAACTGGGCTACATCCATCCAGGAGGTAAAGCCAATCCTTTTTGTTGGTAGTGATGAAGTAGCTGAGGTATTCCTCGAGCATGGAGTTGAATCTTTCAGTTTGTCCATCGCTCTGAGGATGATTGCTGGTGGAGAAGTTCAACTGCCAGCAGCTTGAAAAGTTGTGACCAAAACCAACCAGTGAACCTTGGATCTCTGTCACTGACCACATTGCTGGGTATGCCCCAGTATTTGACCACATGCTTGACGAACAGTCTTGCCGTCTCCTCAGCAGGGCAATGTTTGGAGGCTGGGATGAAGGTTGCATATTTGGAAAACCTATCAATGATAACAATTATAGTAGCAAACCCATCAGCTTCAGGTAAACCAGTTATCAAATCCATAGAAATGCTTTCCCATGGGCGAGAGGGTATAGGTAGTGGCTCCAGCAAGCCAATCTGTCGATCATGTTCGACCTTGTCTTGTTGGCAGATAAGGGAAGTACGAACATAATCCATTACATCAGCCCGCATCTTGGGCCAGAAGTACCCTCTTTCCAGTAGTGCCATAGTGCGGTGCCAACCAGGATGTATTGCCCAGAGAGTGTCATGACACTCCTTAATCAGGTCACGCCTTATGCCATCAGTGTTTGGGAGAAAAAGGCGGGATCCTGTAGTGTACAAGAGGTCATCAGTTACCCAGAACCTGCGAGTCTTACCCTCCTTGACTAGAGCAATCCAGGATGTAGCCTGTGAATCCTTGGGAAGACCCGCTTTGATTCGGGCCAAGAAGTCAATGGTCGCTGTGGAAGCAGACCGCTGTTGGTCGACCTGTAGGGCAGCAAGTTCTGCCTTGCGGCCTTGTAGTATAGTATGGCATCACCCACATTGTTGACTCTACCTGGGTTGTACTCCAGGGTGAGGTTATATTCATCCAAATACTCTTACCAGCGAGCTTGCTTAGGGGTTAAGGCCTTCTGTGTGAGATGGATTAGCTGACTTTACGCTTTGTAGCTCTTTCAGAATGGCATGAGCCCGTTCATGACTGGCTAACTAAACTCCTTGCTCTGGTCGCCAAGACTAGAGCGGTAACTCATATCCCAGATCTGCAATGGCTAGACATGTGAGTGAAGAACAAGCAACGGATGAGCGCGCTAGCGCTACCAGCCCCAATTCGTTAATAGCGTGCCGCCTTTATATATATAGGGCGTTTTCTTGCTGCGCGAAAGCCCCAATTCGTTAAGTAGCGCATACGTTTTCTTGCTTCCCTCAGATCAGACTGGACTTAGGTTACCTACTTACTCAAGCCTCATAAGAGGAAAGCTGCAACTTTCTATTGTTAGAAGGTAGATTAGTTCTTTCATATCCGATCATCAACTGCATAACGTTAAGTGAAGGCATCAAAAGCCGCATAAGCAGATTCAGCTCTTTCAAACCCTGACTCAAAGGCTACAAGCCGAAGTGCGCTCCAAAACATAGGCTGAAACAACTAAAGCATATGAAACAAAGAGAAGTTAGGCTTTGGATAAGAGAGCACAGGCTTTCCTTTTGTGGTCTGGTAGAGACCAAAGTCAAAGCAGTAAATAAGGAGAAAGTTCTTCAGAACATTTCGAGGGGTTGGGAGGCCTTTTGTAACCATCTCAGTTCTCCCAATGGTCTAATTTTCTTTTGTTGGGATCCGGCCTTTGTTTCAGTTTCCATGATCGAGGAGAATGAACAGGCAATTCATTGCAGGGTTCAAGAGGCAGGAAAAGCCAAATAAGTCAGTGACTCAAATCGAGTAGATATAGGCTAGTCAAATAGGTCTAGGAAGAACGATGACTTCCTTCGATACAGGATTCCGAAAGGACGGATCCTAGTGCTTTCGAGATGGTTCGATCGCTAACAAAGACAAGCATGGGAAACAGCAGACTCCCAACAAGCAACTCCAAGAGCTCAAGCCTAAAGCCTTAGTAACGCGCATCCTCATTGCTCGCGTAAAGCAAGCGTAGGCCTTTAAGAGGAGTACTTTGGCCGGTTCAGTAAGAGTTCAAATCCTTCTAACTGGCTAGTGCATTAAGGTGGCATGTCTTGGGCCAGCAGTGAACGAAGTGTTAAAGTAGAGAAAGCTAGCGTTCCGTACTCAGCCGGCCAAGCAAAACTCCAGCTAAGCTAATAGCTCTAATTGTGGGGATATCTAAAAAAATATGCTCTCTCTCTCATCCACATCAAAATCTTTGTCAAGCTGGACCCTGATGAGGGACGTAACTGCCTGAATCCGAAATAACGGCTGGAACAACAAGTAGAATCGTCCTTTGGCCAGGGGAGGGCAAGAGCTGACTGCTTGCAGGAAGCAGCTTTACCCTAGGGTGCCTCGTGCTATGCGTTTAGTGACTCAACTAAGGCTAAGCCTTATTCATTTCGGAAGCTAAGTCCGCTAACATCCACCTCTACAGAAGGATATATAATTCCTACAATGAAAAAGTCCGAAGGAGAGGGACAGAAGTAGGGCCGGGGGCAACTAGTTAGGACGACCCATGCTCCCCCACTTTTGGAAGGGCTGCGAGTTCTGTCTTCCCCAGCTCCGAGGGAGAAGCCACTCAGCCATAAGGAGCAGTAGTGTTGTCCATGTGCGAATAGAATCTTCCTTGCCAAAACTTTCTGGGAATCACTTAACCAAATGAAACAAAAGTGCTACTTCTGAGCTCCAAAAAGAGAGGAAGCGAAGCTTAAAGGATGGATTTCTTCATCTCAGACACGAACTGAATTATCTTAGGTAGGAGCCCTCATAAGATTGGTTGACGATTTCTCTTCTTAGTAAGTGGTCCCTTTCCTTCCCATATGGCTATGAAACTGTATTATATTCAGTATATTTATGAAACCCCCTTCTGAAGCGAGACCAACCCCACCAGCTTCTTCCTTAGCTTAGTGTTCCAGTGGTTCTTGACTTCGTTATCAGTTCTTCCCCTTTACCTTTAGAAAAAAAGGGAGACGAATAAATATAACCTAGGGCGCCAACCTCGAGCTTTGGATAAATGAAAGCTAGTTGAGATATTCGTCCAGCTCCGCATCTGCTTCTTCGGCTGCTTCTTTGGCTTCAGCTCCTGCTCCGAATCTTCCCCCTCTTTTACATAAGATTCATCATCCTCTCTAAACTTGTTCGTACAAGCTGCGCTTCGTCCTGATGAATCGTTTCACACTGCTCCATACCATAAGAGTGAAATCGTTCTGGAGGCCCGGAAGGTAGCTTTTCCTCTTCCTCCCTTTCATAACACTCCTTCCCCGTCTTACTAGGCGTTAGGCCCTCCATTGCATTCTATTCGGAGGAGCCTACCAACTTGCCTACCTCTGAATCTCCGCCCGTTAACATATCAAAAATCAGACTCTTGTAGATTCGCCTCTTTCTTTCCTTAAAGGACTCGCTTCACGACTCTTTTAGTCTCGTTACGCTTAATAAGAAAAATCAGGGGCTAGGTATTAAGGATTCAGTCTGCGCTGTAACTAGTATAATGATTCAGCTCTTGCTCCTAAAGGACGAATAGGCTTGCCTTGCTTTCTTTGAAGGAAGGAAGATCTACTTTGTTAAAGAAGCTTGACAACTAGCAGCTTGCTTGTCTCGCTATGCTCTTTTTCTTTGGGCCTGTTCGCTCTGTCTAGTCACTGACCGGAAGGAAGGGGGCTGGTGGCTAAACTTACCTCAACTCAACGGGAAATTCCCACAACAACCAAAGTTGCTTGTAGTTTCACAGCCATAGCCTTTATTAAATTAAGGCTTTTCAACTGTGCCTTTTATATAACCCTTGGCAACGATAGGAGAAAAAAGGCAAAACGGGTTAAATTAAAAAGAAGGACACTTTCTCAAAAGTTAGTTAGGTCTTTTCCTTTAGAGGTCGGGGAAGAGCTCTATCGTCTAAATTCCCTTTCGATGGAATGTCGTCTTGTCAGCATATACTTCAACGGGTCTTTCTTTGATGGGCTATCACGTACCGTACGCTTGTCGTGGTAAGAAGTAGGGCCTGAGTTTCAATGCATCTTTGGGCTGGATTTCACCTTCGGATAGCTTTGCGTTGGCTCACTTGCTCCGACTTACGAAACACGCTTCGCTGTCTCGCCCAGAACGCAGCAGGTCAGGCACCCCCCGTTGCATCAGATGAGGTGTTAAGTTAGTTACACCAGTTCGGGAATCCTCTCTCATTGCCAGTACGACTGATCCCTAAGATTGGGCCACAATCCCTTAGATCTTGTGTGTGAGGGCCTTCCTTTAGATAATTTCATCTTTCCACGGCATATGGTGGAATAATACAAAATTCATAGACATTAGTTATAGAACTATAACTGTTCCCCATGACTGTTCGGAGAGCCCTGTAAAGCCTTTGGCAACAAGACGGGCTTTGATTCTATAATACATAAAAATAGAAATTCTCTTTCTTTGGTATTTAGCCCTTCTTTGATGAAATCTTGCACGTACTGAGCTCGGATCAGCCTTGTAGGCCGCGAGCTCTTGCTTCATCTCTCTGCTACGGAGTCACTCTTTTATTAGGCTAGGAAGCTGATGAGGAAGAACTGTTGTGGCTTATTGATACTGAACCTTTATAACTAGACTTGTGTAATAGGCATTATCCGTTGGTAGGCAATTCTTATAGCAAGCATTGGCGCTCACCCGTTGCTTTGTTCCGTTGCTTGTTCTGTTGAGCAGACAATGGAACCAGGCCCCGCCGACTGAGGCGAGCTGCAGCGAGGCAGCATGAAACAAGATAGCGCAACTAGGTACTGAAGTAGCTCGACCTACACCTCTTGAAAGCTGCAATCGCGGTGCGCACTGTCTTGCTCCCCCAGGTAGTTTGGGAGTGCTGATAGGGCCCGTGAAAGACGTTTAGAGTGGGCGTAATAAAAGCCCTATCTCATTCATTGAGAGCTTCTTGCTAGTCAACCACATGTAGCTCACAGCTAGGTTCACTTGATTAGGCCGACTGGCGAACAAGTATACTGCTGTATTTCACCTTGTAGGCTTCAATCTTGTTAGTTTACCTCTTCCTACCCTAATGCCAAGTCATAATAAGGCAGCGTCGCAAGGGAAAGGTTTCACCGACAGGCTAATGGAACAAGCGCGAAAGCCCCAATTCGTTAATAGCGGCCGTTAGTCTTTATATATATAGGGCGTTTTCTTGCTACTGGCTTAAACAAGCCTGTAGCTAAACCCTGACCTATCGGTCAGTAGCTGAACCCCTCTAACGAGCAGGTGAACCACCTCGTCTTGTTAGTTCGCTCTCATGGACCGATTTAGCTACTTAAAATCCTTTTAGTAGCGGGTGAGAGGGCGCCTATCTCATAGCTGTGACTCTGCTTTCTGGATACCATTCCATGCTTTAACAAGCCAGCTATGCACCTTGCTCTTATAAGCATGTAGCTTTGATTTGGGGAATAAGCGTAGGTTGAGTTGAAGTGAAGGGCGCTAGTAAGTAATAAAAAGTAGAGCGGTGTTGGCTGAACAAAAGACGTATGACTTGAATGGCTAGACAAGTGAGGAAGGAAGTCTAAATCAACGGGGGGAATTCCTTTGCTTCTTGGTCTAGCTTTGCGCTAAAGGAAGCGTTGACCTTGCACAGCTCATCGGTAGCTACGAATAAAAACACCATAAGCTACAAGCAAGAAAACGCCCTATATATATAAAGACTAACGGCCGCTATTAACGAATTGGGGCTTTCGCGAAAGTTCCTTTGAGCGGTGCTTCTCCTGTCGACTCATAGAAACTAGAACCAATCTGTTTTGTTCCACTTTGAAGCATGACCGGGACCGGTGCTGTTGCAACGGCCATCAACGGCAACAAGTGGCGTCATCGGATGAAGACTTCTGCTTTAGGTGATTCGGGTGCAGATGCGTCTGTGGATTGAATCCTTCTCTCTCTCTTCCAACTCTTGCTTCCGAAGAGGGATATAGAATAGGGCTCGAATAGGAATCTGGCGAGGCGGGCTATTCCATTCATTATCTCATTCCTGGTACCGGGAATCCGAAAAGATGTAAGTCGAGTCCCCTCTCTAAGACAGTATATGTTAACCGATGGAAAAAGGATACAAATTTTGATCTTCCCAGTGGTTCAAATCTCGTATGTACACGGGAGAGGTCAATTTGTAAAGTTCCAGGAGATATGGATCGACCTACCCCAATGAATCCGTTTAATCAATCCTATCTTCGGAAGCTATCGGGGTCAAGACCCCGAAGTCACCCCCTTTCCTCGCGACCGTCTTCCCTGACCCCATAAGCGCAGGAGGGCTGGGATGGCGTTGACTAAGATGCCTTGGAAGCTGAGGTGTAGAAGGGGAAGAAAGCGGTCCAGATCTGGGATCCGGAATAAAATCTTCTTTTTGGAGAGCCAGGTGCGGGTGCAAACCTTCTATCCGTTACTTTCAATCCTGTATCCCCGGCTTAATTTATGGTTTAGATGGCTGGGAAGGGTAGTAGCTGGTGGCTGCTGGTATAGATCCGCTGGTCCTGCTCCTGCCACCTTTAGTCTCAATCTCTAGCGAGCGGGCTTTGCTACCTTTAGGACTACTAAATCAACCGTTGAACCAACTGCTGCAAGTGGGGTGACTTCCTCTGCTTATGCTATTGGTTCAAATGCTGCTGCTAGATAAACTTATGGATCGACTGCTTCTTCAACGGCTTAATAAAAAACAGAAAGGGTCTGAACCTAAATTTGCTGCTACTGGATACGCTTACTCATATTTTTATATGCAACTGGAACTACTGGATAAGCTGGATAAACTACTACATCCCGATCACGCTCACGAGAATCTGGACATGGATCTGGCTATGCGTCTGGTTCTACTGGGTCAGAAACTACTGTGGCTGTATATGGATCACGAACTGGAACCGGGTAACCTACTTATGCTCATGCCTGGGTATCAATATCGATTGATGGAAAGGATTGACAGCCATTCCACGGACTTGGCCTACGACGAGCTAGGAGCTAATTCGTCTATCGAGGAATGCCAGTCTCCGTACAGAGAAGAGCAGGTATTAAGTCAAGCTTTCATAAGTCGACTCAATCGTCAAGCCACGGAAAGAGAACTCCTAAATGCAGCCGCTTATATACGATACCCTTTCTAAAGCGCTTTCTCCCCTTCTTCGTAAACTGACTGGAGGTAGATTCAAGAGAAGCCTATATCGGCATCGGCACACCCGACTGCACTTCCTTCTGCGGAAAAGCGACTTCCCCTATCAAACAAAACCGGCGACAGACACAAATAAGAGTCTTCGGCTGACCTAGGCCCTAGCGCGGAAAGGAAAGAAAACAGGCTCGGTGCCTGTGAATAGTCCGTCCGAAGGCCGGTGTAACACACCGAAACTGACCAAGCAACAGAATGAGAAGAGCGAGTAGTTCCGTCTTTAGCTTGAGGGTAGCTCTCTTCCGTTTGATCGCTTACCTCTCCAACACAGTCGAGTCACTCCCTGATCCACCGCTCAACCAAGGCTTTCTTCCAAGAAGGAAGGGCAATCTAAAAGGATTGAGTCTTAATTCCTATTACTATTCCCCAGCCCTTAGCTCTAACAGGCTTCAGGTGGTGTGTTCCAATGTACCATTAAGAATTGACTGGGAACTGTTTGAAACTACGTTAGGGCGAGGAGAGACTCACATAGTGAGGGATGGATACTAGAGCTAATCAATCGCAAGTCAAAGGCCAATCACAAGTCAAAGGATGGGGCCTTGCTGCTCCTTCATGCTATAAAGGGGGGGAATCCGCCGAGGAGAAGCCTGGAGGCTAATGTACGTTCGTTCTGGTAGCTATCAATGGTTGGGATGCGGTGGCCTGGCGCCACTCATCACTTTGTTTCAGAACAAAAGGTCAAGAAGCTGGATTTTCAACCTTGCGGGACACGAGCCAGATGAAGGCCGTTAACTCAGAGGCGAAGCCCTTTGCTGGCTGGAATGGTTTCGTGCCTATATAACAAGTCACGAGATAGGGACCTAACCTACCTGCAACAATAGTTCCGTTCACTGCTAACCGAAGGGACAGGGATTGTAGACTCTAGACTGAGACGAGACTGGCGAGAGGGAAGGCTAGACCCACTAATGGACTAGTTTGGAGGGAGGCAGGTTTTAGACACTCTTACGGACTAGGGACGCTGTTCCCTGGAGGGAGGGATTCTCTTCCTATTCCTACAGTGCAGGGCGGTGTACGAGCCGGGGCGAAATCCGTGCGATTGCCTATTGATTCTAGTACACGTTCTCAAGTAGCCATTGCATCCCAGTCATCACGATTTGATCGCGCCCTTTTAGCCGGCTCGGCGCATGCCGCGAAAGCTGCTGACGAAGTACTTCCTCACGGGTCATTCGCCCGCTTGCCCGTTCGCACCGGGACTGCGATTGCCCTTCTTAGCTTTCATTCTCTCGATGACCTCTTTTTGGACTGGAACTAACCAAAGGGGTGTTCATGTCAGGTAGTTAGCTTCAGGTAGTGTATGCCTGGTATGCCTGTGAGGGATTTTTGTTCAATCAAGGCGCTTTGCCACTTTCTAAACAGAGGCCCTCCGGCCTTCACTTTCGAACTCTCATCAAAGCCCGTTCCGAACTCTCAAGCTTAAAAACCGGTGGCAGCAGCCTCATCAACGATGAGAACACGCTTGGCGCACTCAACCTATACCGATAGGGAGAGGAAACCTGCTGAGTGAAATAAACCTTTCCAGGGAGATTGACACTTCATTCTAAATCTTCACAATCGCCTTAGGTCAATCAGTTCTTCGCCATGCCTTGCCTTCTTCATCATGCGTCACTATTTGATTCTTTCTTTTCCTCGGGATTTGAATCCTTAGAGCACCAGCCTTTATTCCGCATCGAGGGAAAGGAGCCTCCGAATGATCCTGTCCCCCATTAGGAGCAAAAGAAGCACCGGGTCTGATCTTCGAATTGCCACAGCTCGTTCCCATGATGCTTCTCGTTCGGGAACTCCCCTTCATTTCAAAAAGTACTCCAACTATGCAAATACCCCTAGAGCGCCTCACTTCTTTGCAAGTTATAGGAAAACAGTGCTACATCCAGAAGGATTGGCTCCCTCCTATGTGTAGCGCCTGTAAGGTGTTTGGTCACTTTTTGGCTGCCTGTTCTAAGTCTAAGAAGCAGGTGACCCCTAATCCACCTGAGGGTGGTAGCAAGGCTACCTCTGAGGGCGATTGGATTAAGGTACAGAAGAAGGGGGAAAGATGTTATAGATAACAGAGTTTCCGATCTGCCTCTCTTTTCACAAGAGCCATCGAGTTGAATATTAGTGTTGCTGTCCGCAGATACATTCATGGAATTGCTCTCCTGAGAGGATTTCTGATCCTCCTTCTCGTCTAGAGGATCCTGTTGGCAATGCCCCTCAATCCTCTAGCTTTCAACAGTCAGGGGGCGCAATGATTGGGGAGTTGTCAGCTTCTCCTTTGGTCCCGCGGGGTGAAGGCCTTCTAACTCGGAAGTAGGGTCACAGTATACGGATACCCCTGTGATACGCAGGGATCTTTCTCTTGTTACAGGTGAACGAGGGGAAACCCGGTTTGGGCTTTTCTACTCCCATGCTTCCGTCTAAAAACATGTGACGGGGTCGATTTCATCGAAATGAACTGAAATGGCTTAGGCAAACCCTTATCCGACCAAACCGCAACTATATACTTCCACAGGCGCCTTCTTCGATGAATAAATCGTTATATCTAGTATCTATTAGTAAGCTATGAAAGGCAGGCAATCCATGAGAAAGCTAGTCCCGCTAAGCTAGCTAGTTATAGCCTGTAGTATAATATGCCAACAATCGTAGGCTAATGGTACAGGCAATAACCTCTTCAAGCTAAGCAAGGAAAGAAAGGAATGGATTAGATGGTTGCTCTCTTTCCTTTGTCAGTCAGATATATGGGAAGAGAGGGCTCTAAGGTATCTCCTTCAGTTAGGCTTTTCTTCTTACTTAGTAGGTAAGTGATGCTTCTGCATTGAAGCTACGCCAAAGAGAAGCCGGTACCCCAGCCTCTGCTGACCAATCTCTTCCGACTTAATATGATAAAGCCTCATCAAGAATAGAAAAGTTCTGAAATGAGGAAACCAGCTGCAAAAAAAATGGACAAATCAAGCACAGGCGGCCAAAAGGCGGGAGCGAGAAATTGTATTCAAAGAGATAGTAAGATCGAAATGGTAAATCATTTCCACTTGACTCCATCCACCCCATATAAATAGAAAAAAATGCCTATCCTTTCGAAAGCCGAAGGAAACGTGGTTTACTTGATGAACCCTCATGCTAAAAGTCAAAGGATGATAGAGACGTTCAGATACTTGATCAAAAAGAAATCCCCCAATCTACTTGGCCGGGGGTGTTTATGCGAGCGGTCATAAGCGCTTCCCGTGGCGATCTTATCACCGTCGGGCGCCTATCACCTAAAAAAATGGAGGATTCGTTAGTGTTCTATATGCGGAGGCCGGGGCCAATACCTCTCTCCGTGGGATTGGATAGAGGGACATCTAATTCAGGGCGATCGCTCCCTTGCTCACTTGAAAGAGGAAAACCAATTTCTTAATGGAACTGTAAGAGCTGCTTAAGCTCCTGTTGCTAACGGCTTGCTTCTCTGGCTGCTAACGCCATGGATTCTCCAGGAATTTCGTAAACATAAGAGGGGGCTTCACTATTTGTTAACAATCAATCTCACTCTCTCTTCGCGCCCTTCCACAGCAGGATTCAAGGTGGCTGATATAAATAGGGCTGGTCTTGCTTCTTTGCTTACTTAGCTGTGCACTCTTGCTGTAATCTCCTTCTCTTGGACCGCGCCTCTCGGTCTCATTGAGCTTTCGGCTCTCATATGCGATAGGGTGACCTTCTTATACTAGCATACCGCCGATGGCATAGTATGAGGCATTCATGTTTACTTCAAATGGCTTAGTGTGATCTGGCAACTGCAATACGGGGTCATCAATCACTGCCTGCTTTAGCTCCTAAAAAAGTGTTTAACACTCTAACTACGACTTAAAGCGTCCTTATTGTTGAATGAGATTTTTTGAGTGGAGCAGCTGCTACATTCTTGACTTTATTCCCGCTACGGTCTTTTAATGAAATCCACTACTAATGGGAAGAAGTTCGTCTTCCCTCTAGTCTGATGGATTGCTTTTTTAGTCTGGCTTGTAGTCTGCATCCGTTGTTTGCTTCTTTCATCTATCTTTTCTTGGTGTTCCGGCTGCCCTTTACTCAAGTCCTGCAGCTGGAATAGGGGGATGATATCTGCTCTTAGGAAACTAGCTAGCGTAGGCTTCAAAGCCCCTTTCTTTCTTAATTCTAAAGGTAGGCAGCGCAAGGCCAGCACTGACTTCAGCCGGAACTACACTCTTCAAGCGCCTGCCTACACTACAACTACGCAAACATAGGCCAGAACAAGCCCGCGAGCTGATACAGTTCACTACTGTCAGCGGTCAGCCAGGATCGATTAGGTCTCTGGAACTTTGACCTCTGCTTGCTCGGAGGCTGCTCCGTTGATTGAATCAGAGCCCCATCGTCTAAGGCGTGTAGACGAGAGACCGAGTCACTTTCTGACCATCATGTGGGCCCGGTTGCTGCTCTCGTACATATAGAGGTGTGGCACAGCCCGGTAAAGTAAAGGCCGAGTTGACGAGTAAGGCCCGAGTAGAATTCCACCCGTTTGGCTCTAGCCCCCTACGGGAGATCTCTGGTGCAGACAAAACTTTTATAAGCTTTTACAGACTCCTCATCCTTGGCTGAGTATTCGAGCCACTGGGTAGATGAATGGCATGAAGGACCGGCTGGCTGGTCGATCCTCCGGAATGTTCAAAAGGTAGTCAACGGCCGATTCCACTGTGGCTGACAACACGATATTAACCCGGTGGGTGTAAGTTCTGAGGTGCCCATCTCCGTCGGAACGTGAAGTAATTTGAGAAGGAGCGAGACGAGGGAAGTATTCATACACCCACAGCTGAACAATCAACAGAGCCCCACAGAGCTGGGGGTAGAAGTGGGGTAGGTTATCCGGGACTGAGCTTGTTGCCTCCACCTTTTCTTTGACTTTCGCCAGTCCCCGATAGATGTGAGAAAGCACACTCGGGACGATTGAGACTCGCTTGCCGGAAGCTAACCGTGCTGCTTAGAAAAGCTGAGTAGTCATGCGTCATCCGGGCCGAGCAGACGCACAAGGCAAACCTGAGAAGGCTTAAAGCTCTACCTTGCAGTTCAAAGTCGAGAAGAAATGCTCTAAGCCCGATCGGGGGGATATAGGCATAAACTCTCAATTCGACGTCTACTCTTTCTCTTATCAAACTCATTCACATTCATGAGCAGCTGCTTTGGAACAGAAAGAAGCTACCACGCCACGGATTCTCCGATCAAGCTTGCATCCGCCATTGCAAGTACGAGAAAAGCTTGATAGAGTGTTCAATAGCTGGATCAACCGGACTTTTGATATGGATTGGATGCTGAATCCACGTCTTTCGGCAGATGGAAGTCTTTGCGGAGAAGCTAGCTGAATTTTTAAGTCTTCCGCCTTCGGTCCTGCATTTCATCGGTATTGTATTGCTGCTACCTAAGTAAGATGTCATAGGCCGAAGTAGTGAACTCAGGTCTCGTTGCGGAGAAGGAGGTTCATTTTGGCTCTTCCCAAGAGAGAGCTTTGTATTAGCTGGACTAGAGCTTTCAATCGGATAGAGATTCGTTTAGGTTGACTGCCTAGGTTCTTATGAAAGAGATGGCTCAGCTCACTGGAGTTGGCACCAGAGGATCGGGAGTTGATTTGAAGTTAGAAGAAGCTGCATTCTGAAAGCTTTCAGCACAAGATCCAGAGGAGAGGCAATAGTTAGCAAAGAGATCCACTTCTTCCCTTAATGAGCCTTATCCTGGTGCAGGATCGGCCTTGGTGTCGACTTTCTCCACTAGAATGTCGCCTTCTTCAAGAATTTGTATCACGGCATGCTAGAAAGATAGCGCTCATATTGTCACACTTCACCTTCAAGCACCACTCCAAGATCATCCATCAACCCTTGTACCCTCTTTAACCGCCTCGGTTAGGGCCGGCCTCGGTAGTAGACAATGCCACGGTTGATTGTAGTATAGATCTCTGCTCCACCCGCTAATGTGAACACATACCCGGTTGTAGACCTTCTCTTGTCCGGCATAATCGGAGTCCACAAAACCTTCACAAAGATCCTTTTGAAGTCGGGATATCGCTAAATCCACTTAACGGCTTCCCAATACACTTTACCCGGATTATTCATATATCTACTCACCCCGCATGTGAGATGTCAGCTCCCATAGCATACATCAATGAAGCAAACGCATTTGCTTAGATGCACTTAATTGGAAATGAGGAGCTAGAGGACGGTCGACTATCACCAACATCAAAGCGTTGCAAGACCTTCCTCAAGTAAGCGCTTTGATTCAAGCTTACCTGCTCTATACCTCCATCCCAAGTATCTTCTTGGCTTCACCAAGATCCTTCATCTCAAATTCACTACGCTTACCTTTCTTAGTAGATCCAATGAGCATATCATCTACATAGAGCAACAACCCTTTCTTATCTCGTATATAAAGATGTTCCCTCTAGCGCAAGGAAAGATCTCTTATCCCATTCATCCGCCCACTCCCTCCTTCTCCTCCAATTTATTTAATAAAAAAAGATTCGGATCTATATTTTGTGCTACTTCCAATGCACGACCGAATGTTTCAGACTGCGCCCCGAGCAAACAGAGATTATTATACCCGGCAAGCACCTTTTCAAAAGGGTACTCGAAGCCAGGCACGTACATCAGGTGCGTGATATGCTTGGTTAGCGCTGGAGTGAGCTGTACCCCGGCTTCAATAAAGTAGGGATGAAGCTTCAGCGCTCTTGCATCTATAAGCACGCCATCGGCTACATCCTCTACTACCTCCACGGCCCCCGCCTTTCATTCATTTATTGGTCAAAAGCCCCTGAATCTTAGCTCTTAAGCCCCCCTTCTAATTCTCTTATATAAGATAAGATTGGTAACATCAACCGTCGGAAGAAGACTCGTTGGAGGAGTACCCTCTCTTCGCACCTTCCCTCGGCCCTCAGCTATCACCACGAGCTGGATTCGAACCAACCAATTGACTGTCCCTTCGTACGTAGATCGTCTGTCGTTAGTTGAATTCCATTCCGAAATGTACTGCTTCGAGTCTCTTTAGCAAGCTCCCTCATTGAAAGATCGGATCGAAAAATCTCGCCCAAAGTGCCTTGACGGAGAGCTTAACTAATAGGGCACCGATTTCTAGTAGAGCCGTTCCGAACAAGTATGAAAAAGTGAGTTCAAAGAAAGCAAGCGTCCGGAATAGAGGTTGCTTATTTAGAAGTTTTTATCATTGAGATTGGGTTGGTGTTCAGTGTACCGTACTGTATCGAAAAGAATGCATTGGATGGATGCCGGGGGCCATCCTTTGCGTAGTAGTTTGCTCCTCCGAAGTCAGGGTTTGATTGATTTTGACGATTGGATCTCTCTATGAATGGAAAAGGGGTGCTTCGGATCGGGAGTAACCACTAGTGAGAGGGCAAACAAAGGGGGGAAAGACAAAGGAAAGAGCAGAGCGATGCCTATATCAAATCAATTTTTTCGTCATGGTAGAGAAGACAAACGGCTCACGGACCGTACTCGAGCTTCGGTACTATTTGTCAGTTGTTTCGTTGCTGGTTTTTTCGGACGTTTTCCAGGATCAGAAGGAATGACGCCTCTTAATCTCGTCCTTTTATTTCTTTTTATTCTTTGCTGGTGCTTTCTGGTTCGATGGTTTTCGTCTGTCTGGAAAAATTAAAAGTATGGGTATGTTTTCATTCTTCTTCAAATTTTGACTGTTTTTTTCATCTCTTTATTTTTAACATCTCTTCGCCTTTACGTGATCTCTCACGTATTTTGTTTGTTTTCTTTTTTATATTGGAATGTATCAAGTGGAGAAGTCGTGACCCACTCCCGA